ATAAAGATTATATTATTATTATTTATAAATAAAGATAATAATAAAATAATAGATAATGATAATAATAAGGGCTTTGTTACGTTTCCACATCAAAGTAAAATATAGTACTTAGTTCTTTTTTCTTTCATTTAATAATGCCTATTGGTGTTCCAAAAGTACCTTTTCGAAGTCCTGGAGAGGAAGATGCAACTTGGGTTGACATATAGTGCGACTTGTCAGATATATTGGGCCATATGGGATTTTCCCGTTTTCTCCCCACTCGAGATATCCCCTGTTTCGCCCACGAAAGATTAATGGAATCATCAAAAATTTGGAGCGTGAAATGCAATTAGATCCACTTTTTGGGGGGGATTCGAATTACTATTATCAATTAGAAGATTTTATGGTTGGCTTAGTTGGACTACTACATTGAAGTATCCAGGCTCCGTTTAAAAAAACCAAGTGGTATCTATTTTATATCATAAAGGATTCCTTTTTTTAAAGAAATCTCTTTTTTATAAGTAGAAGTTATTTCAAACTCTCCTCTTAATCAATCAATTGAGTAAAATGCATTAAGCCCTCAACTATTTTATGGAATGCGTGAATTGAAAAAAAAAGAAGGGATAACTAAAAGAAGTGGTAATGGGAGCATTTGTACTATATGTGCAAATAAAAATAGGGCGGATCTTTACCCGGAGTAGAGCATAAACCTAAAAAGATTAAAGGGGCCCATTTAAGAACAAGAAAAAGACATCGTGATTTGGATTGAATCTCGATGAAAGAATCCATCAATGAAAAGTTAGTTGGATAAGTTTAATAAATTCTTTTTTATATTCTAGTTCTAGTTAATAGTTAAGTTATAAGGAAAGGAAGACAAACTCGTGTTTAGTCAAAAATCAAGGAAATCATTATAAGTTAGAAGGAACTTGCTATGAAAAAAGAAAAAGTATAGGAATCTACACATTGATTCTTTTGTTTTTTTTGAACCGTATGCGTCAAAAGGCGCCTGTACGGTTCCGGGGGGATACAATTTGACCCTAATCAACCGACTTTATCGAGAAAGATTACTTTTTTTAGGTCAAGAGGTTGATAGCGAGATCTCAAATCAACTTATTGGTCTTATGATATATCTCAGTATGGAGAATGATACCCAAGATCTGTATTTGTTTATAAACTCTCCTGGCGGATGGGTAATACCGGGGGTGGCTCTTTATGATACTATGCAATTTGTACAACCAGATGTACAGACAATATGCATGGGATCAGCCGCTTCAATGGGATCTTTTATCCTGGTCGGAGGAGAAATTACCAAACGTCTAGCATTCCCTCACGCTTGGCGCCAATGAGGCTTTTATTTGAGAGAAAAAGGAAGACTATGCCTTCGCCATATGAAATATGAATTTTTAAGTTAAGTAATAATAGCATGGCACTTTGAATTCGATATAATAAATTTTGTTTTCAAAACATTAGATTATGTATCGAGAGAGTATAATATGAGAAAAAGGTATTTCCTATTTTATTATCGGAAGTCCAATTCAGCGTCACAAACTTTTTTCACACCAGAGGTCTCTTAACAATATTTATAGTATAGAGCGAAAAAAAAACAAGATTCTTTTTTCCTTAGTTTATTTGATCAAACAAAAAAGCAACCTTGGGATTGCTGAATGACAGACAAATCACAGACAAAAAAATATAATAAATATAGAAAGCAACGGAGCCATCATAGTATTTTTGAATTCCTCCGAAAAGAAGGGTGGTAAGTTGATCATTTACCGATCGGGGTCTGATCGATCCTATTTTTTTGAAGGTAAGGGTCAATTTTATTGTAGAGCCGTATGCAATGCGTAATGCCCGTACGGTTGTTCGATTCTATCTTTTTTCTTGTTATTCTTTTATCTTTCTTTTATCTTCCCCTCATCATGCGAAATAGAGAAACCTTTTTTATCTTATATCATCAGGGTAATGATCCATCAACCCGCTGGTTCTTTTTCTGAAGTAGCAACGGGAGAATTCATCCTGGAAGTGGGAGAACTGCTGAAACTACGTGAAACCCTGACAAGGGTTTATGTACAAAGAACGGGGAAACCCTTCTGGGTTGTATCCGAAGACATGGAAAGAGATATTTTTATGTCAGCAACAGAGGCCCAAGCTTATGGAATTGTTGATCTTGTAGCGGTTGAATGACAATAAATAGCCTGAATTTCGCGTCAATTCGTGATTTAAAATGAACCCTGCCGCGTTTAATATTCTATGACTTTTTTTTATTTACTATCTATCTATATCTATTGATTGATGATTGATGATTCTATTGATCTATCGATTCTATTCTATTGAATAAAAGTCATTCATAATCATACGGTTAGGATCGATCTAAACCAGCCCATTATGTATATGATTCAACATGCCAACGATTAAACAACTTATTAGAAATACAAGACAGCCAATCAGAAATGTCACAAAATCCCCCGCGCTTCGGGGATGCCCTCAGCGTCGAGGAACATGTACTAGGGTGTATGTGCGA